TGGTTTGCAAAACCAAAAAATTATTCTGAGGACCTACAAGAAGATCAAAAAATAAGAGACTTTATTAAAAATTATATTCAAAAGAATATGAAAATATCCTCCGGCGCCGAGGGAATTGCGCATATAGAGATTCAAAAAAGAATCGATTTGATCCAGGTGATAATCTTTATGGGCTTCCCAAAGTTATTAATAGAAAGTAGACCGCAAGGGGTCGAAGAATTACAGATGAATCTACAAAAAAAATTTCATTATGTGAATCGAAAACTTAACATTGCTATCACAAGAATTCCAAAACCTTATGGAAACCCTAATATTCTTGCAGAATTTATAGCCGGACAATTAAAGAATAGAGTTTCATTTCGAAAAGCAATGAAAAAGGCTATTGAATTAACTGAACAAGCGGATACAAAAGGAATTCAAGTACAAATTGCAGGGCGTATCGACGGAAAAGAAATTGCCCGTGTCGAATGGATCAGAGAGGGCAGAGTTCCCCTACAAACCATTCGAGCTAAAATAGATTATTGTTCCTATACAGTTCGGACTATCTATGGGGTCTTAGGCATAAAAATTTGGATTTTTATAGACAAGGAAGAGGAATAAGAAAACTTTCATTGTTTTTTCCTTCTATCTATTGATAGGAGGAAAAAGGGGGAAACTCCTTCATTCTTTTTCCTACCAATCAAACTAATTCTTAATTCTATAGGGTTGAATAAAAATTCAATTGACCTTTTGATATAATTGCTATGCTTAGTGTGTGACTCGTTGGTTTTTTTAGGGTTAGGGTTAGAAAAGACCGACCCGATAGTACGAAAACCAATTCATCACTTCATATTATCTGGATCTAAAGAACCAGTCAAGATATGTTAAATAAGTCATATCTTTGTAGCAACTGAAATAATTAAACTTTTTTTTAAAGCAAAATTACAGAAGAAGAGTGTGGATAAATGGAAGGATGAGAGAAAGAGAGAAAAAGAATATCAATGATATAGAATTCCAATATGGAAGGTCTGTGGGTCATCTCATAAAAGACAATGTAATAAAGCATGAATACTAAATTGATTCATACATAATGAAATATTCAATGAATTTCGGATAGAAGAGAAAAAAACTCAAGAGCTTCGATTCAATAAAGACTAAGAAGGTTGACTCAAGAATAAATTGGATTATGAGCTCCGTTGTAGAATTCTGACCTAATCATTTAGTACGAAGTGGTGGAAACGAAGAAACCTGTGAATGCAAAAGATTTTATTAAACAAATGAATCTTAATAATTCACTAGTTAGGATGGCGAAATAAACCGGAAATCAATTCATCTATTCGGAAAAGTGACGAACAAGTGCTAGGACTGAAATAGAGATTGCAAGAGTCAATATTCGCCCGCGAAAACTTTCTTTTTTTGAATTGGTAAACTCGGATAAAGGACAAAAAAAATAAAGATTTATTAGGACGTTAGAAAAAAAGAAAATTTTTTATAAAAATGTTCTAATAGCTATTCAAATTAATTGAAATTCAATTTTCAATCCTTTTATTCGCGAGGAGCTGGATGAGAAGAAACTCTCACGTCCAGCTCTGTAGTAGAGATGGAATTCCGAAACAACCATCAACTATAACCCCAAAAGAACTAAATTCCGTAAACAACATAGAGGAAGAATGAAGGGAATATCTTATCGAGGTAATCATATTTGTTTCGGTAAATATGCTCTTCAAGCACTTGAACCCGCTTGGATCACATCGAGACAAATCGAAGCAGGTCGCCGAGCAATGACACGAAATGCACGCCGTGGTGGAAAAATATGGGTCCGGCTCTTTCCAGACAAACCAGTTACAGTAAGACCTGCTGAAACACGTATGGGCTCGGGGAAAGGATCCCCTGAATATTGGGTAGCTGTTGTTAAACCGGGGCGAATACTATATGAAATGGGTGGAGTAACCGAAACTATAGCTAAAAGGGCTATTTTAATAGCAGCATCCAAAATGCCTATACGAACTCAATTTATTATTTCGGGCTAAAAATGTAGAACCGACAGAAATGAGTCGTGGGGATGAAACAAAATCGCAGGTTTCTTTTTTAAACTTAGACAACCAATATTTCTTTTATTTTTTTCATCCTTTGCATTGGAAGAATAGACTCAAAAATTTATATGATTCAACCTCAGACCTATTTAAATGTAGCGGATAACAGCGGGGCTCGAAAATTGATGTGTATTCGAATCATAGGAGCTAGTAATCGCCGATATGCTCATATTGGTGACGTTATTGTTGCTGTGATCAAAGAAGCAGTACCAAATATGCCCCTAGAAAAGTCAGAAGTAGTCAGAGCTGTAATTGTTCGTACCTGTAAAGAACTTAAACGTGACAGCGGTATGATAATACGATATGATGACAATGCTGCAGTTGTGATTGATCAAGAAGGAAATCCAAAAGGAACTCGAATTTTTGGGGCAATCCCCCGCGAATTGAGACAATTAAATTTTACTAAAATAGTTTCATTAGCTCCCGAAGTATTATAAAATAAAAAGAGATCTGATATTTTTGGGGTATTTGAAAGGAAATAGTTTAAGAACTAGATTAATTCCTAGCTTGTGTTTCGCGTATATACCTTAAAATTTTTCTATTCATAAACCAATAAAAAACATGTTAATTATATCCAATTTTGAGACACCAAAAGTTTTAGTTCATCATGGGTAGAGACACTATTGCTGAGATAATAACCTCTATACGAAATGCTGATATGGATAGAAAAAGAGTTGTTCGCATAGCATCTACTAATATTACCGAAAATATTGTTAAAATACTTTTCCGAGAAGGTTTTATCGAAAACGTCAGAAAACATCGAGAAAAAAACCAAAATTTTTTGGTTTTAACCCTGCGACATAGCAGGAATAGGAAAAGACCCTATAGGAATTTGTTAAATTTAAAACGGATCAGCCGACCCGGTCTACGAATCTATTCTAATTCTCAACGAATTCCTAGAATTTTAGGTGGGATGGGGATTGTAATTCTTTCCACTTCTCGGGGTATAATGACAGATCGGGAGGCTCGACTAGAAGGAATCGGCGGAGAAATTTTATGTTATGTATGGTAATCCATTTCATATCCAAATGAAATCCGAAACCTCTTCCTATTTGTAAAAAAAAAAAAAGATTAAGGGGGGGTGAGTTGTCTAATATCGTTTCTCCTCCATTAGTTGATACCTCAAGGGGGCTTTACCTGGAATGAAAGAACAAAAATGGATTCATGAAGGTTTAATTACTGAATCGCTTCCCAATGGCATGTTCCGGGTTCGTTTAGATAATGAGGATCTGATTCTAGGTTATGTTTCGGGAAAAATCCGGCGTAGTTTTATACGGATACTTCCCGGAGATAAAGTCAAAATTGAAGTAAGTCGTTATGATTCAACCAGAGGACGTATAATTTATCGACTCCGAAACAAGGATTTGAAGGATTAGGTGATTTTTATTCAATACAATTCAAGATAAAAAATTTCAAGAAACCTATTTTCTACCGAGAAGTAGATTCATAATTAAGATAAGGAATGACAAAGATGAAAATAAGAGCTTCCGTTCGTAAAATTTGTGAAAAATGTCGACTAATCCGTAGACGGGGACGCATTAGAGTAATTTGTGCCAACCCGAGACATAAACAAAGACAAGGATAAAGGGATAATCAGATTCACTAAAGGGCTCAGCGTACAAATAAAGAATCTGTTTTGACATGAAATGGATATATCCATATATTTCTGACTCATATTTATGAGATGATACAATATGCCAAAAGCTATACCGAAAACCGGTTTACGTAGAAATGTACGTATTGGTGCACGTAAAAGTGCACGTAAAATACCAAAGGGAGTTATTCATGTTCAAGCAAGTTTCAATAATACCATTGTTACAGTTACAGATGTACGAGGTCGGGTGGTTTCCTGGTCCTCAGCCGGTACTTGTGGATTCAAGGGTACAAGAAGAGGGACACCTTTTGCCGCTCAAACTGCAGCATCAGTTGCTATTCGTACAGTAGTAGATCAAGGTATGCAACGAGCAGAAGTCATGATAAAAGGTCCCGGTCTCGGAAGAGATGCCGCATTACGAGCTATTCGTAGAAGCGGTATACTATTAACTTTTGTACGGGATGTAACCCCTATGCCACATAATGGCTGTAGACCTCCGAAAAAAAGACGTGTGTAGAAATAAACAGTGAAGCAATTTCAAGAGAAACAAGAGAAATAAATAATTCAATCAAAAAATATTATTACTATGGTTCGAGAGAAAGTAACAGTATCTACTCGGACACTACAGTGGAAGTGTATTGAATCAAGAACAGACAGTAAACGCCTTTATTATGGTCGATTTATTCTGTCTCCACTTATGAAAGGACAAGCCGACACAATAGGCATTGCGATGCGAAGAGCTTTGCTTGGGGAAATAGAAGGAACATGTATCACACGTGTAAAATCTGAGAACGTCTCCCACGAATATTCTACTATACCGGGTATTCAAGAATCGGCCCACGAAATTATAATGAATTTGAAAGAAATTGTATTGAGAAGTAATCTATATGGAACTTGTGACGCGTCTATTTGTGTTAGAGGCCCTGGATATGTAACCGCTGGAGATATCATCTTACCACCTTATGTAGAAATTGTCGACAATACACAACATATAGCTAGCTTGACAGAACCAATTAATTTACGTATCGGATTAGAAATTGAAAGAAATCGCGGATATCTTATAAAGATGCCACATAACTTTCAAGATGGAAGTTATCCTGTAGATGCTGTATTCATGCCTGTTCGAAATGTGAATCATAGTATTCATTCCTATGGAAATGGGAATGAAAAACAAGAGATACTGTTTCTCGAAATATGGACAAATGGCAGTTTAACTCCGAAAGAAGCACTTCATGAAGCCTCCCGGAATTTGATTGATTTATTTATTCCCTTTTTATATAAGGAAGAAGAAAACTTACCTTTAGAGGACAATCAGCATATGGTTCCTTTATCCC